CTTTCCATTATGAATAGCAAGAGTATGCCCAATCATTGTGGGTATAATCGTAGATGCTCTTGACCAAGTTATGATTATTTCTTTTTCTTCCTTTGTGTTAAGCTTATTTATCTTTTTTAATAAAAAAAATGCTACAAAAGGATTTTTTTTTAATGAACGTGTCACAGTTAATTTCACTCCTATTTTTTTCTTATTTGCACATCTTTTGTTCATAAAAAAAAGATGTGCACGAATTCCGGAAATTTCTTATTCAATTCAATGATGCATTCCATTAATTGAATTTACAATTTCATTGAATTGTAAAATAAAATAGATCTTATTATGATTTATAGTAATTCTAGATTCATTTTATTCTAATTATCTTATTTTAGAAAATAATATAGAGTACTTTATATAATATATAATAAGAATTTATATATTCTAAAATAGAATGAAAATATTCGAATTTGAAATGAATCAATTCAAAAATATTTGTCTATTATGAATTTCGAAATATAGTAATCAAAAAATAAGAAATCTATAAAATTACCATATCATTTTAATAAAAAAAATAGAAGATAAAATATATAAGATAAGCGGGTAGCGGGAATCGAACCCGCATCGTTAGCTTGGAAGGCTAGGGGTTATAGTCGACGTTGATTCATCATTTTGAACGTCTCTAATTCAAAACCGAACGTGAAACTTTGATTTCATTCGGCTCCTTTATGGAAGATGGAAAAAAAAGATGTAAACGAAAAAAAAACAAATTCTACCCATAACATCTATGTCAGCCTTTCTGTCTGAATGCATTCAAAAGGACCTGCTTTATAGATGATCCCTATAGAAGAAAAGAGGATTCTAACAATCTTTTCTAGTTACTTCGTTCCCTATTTCTATTTGAAATAATCCTTAGGAAAAGTATTTTTTGTTTCCAACGAGCTAAAACAATATAATCTGTCGATGTCTCTAGTAAACCAAAGGCATTGTTTAATAGCTATTTTGTTTTGCTTCAATCTCCCTTATATAAATCTCAAATTGAAGATTTAGTTACGATTAGAAATAGACCGTTCTTTCTACCTTTATCCATGGATTCCTTACTCGTTCAATTGGAAGTATGGATCCAATTCCAAAAAAAAATTATGTTTCGTAATTTCATGATCCAATTTTTTCAATTTATAACGGACTCTTGGATACAAATCACGAGAATTTCTATTTTTCCTCGAATTTTTCATCGATAGGAAAAGGATTCAATCCTTTTAAGAAATAAAGTTTTTGATCGAAATATAAATCAAACGAAAGACCCTTTAACTATTAAAGGGTTAATAGAACGAATCACCCTTTTACCACTAAACTATACCCGCTACAATGCTATTATTGCATATAAATCGACCTTTTGTCGAACACAAAAATAGGTCATAGTAATAAGTAATAAAAAAATAGGATCAGAAAAAAAATCATGAAAATGAGAGCGTTGACATATTTTTATCAGGAAGACTAATGAGATTAGTAAACGAGGACTCATTTAACTAATTAAATGATAAGTTTTTTTTATTCCAGTAAAAAAAAGTAAATAAAAAAAGAAAGAATAATAAGAAATGGCACTTTGATTCTATATCATTTGATTCTGTATCATAGGAATCGAAATAATCCTTCTTATGATATGATTGTTGTTTCGATTTTTGTTATTTTATTTCAAAAGAATTTTGAGTTTTCAAATAAAATCAATCATTTTTTCTACGATTCATTGGAACAAAAAAAAAAGCCCGGCTAGGTACTGACCAGGCCAGGCCGTGGAAATAAAAAGGGACTTTTTGGACGAAATAAACAAGGTACTTTTATTGATTTTATTTATTATTTAATATATATATATTTTCATTTTATTTTATTAATTTATTCAAAATTTTTTTTATTAACATTTAATAGATTGGTATTTATATATTCAAATATTGGATTGTAGATATCTCTTTTGAGCCCTTACTTTATTTTAAATCTAAATGGAATTGGAATTTCTGATAAAAGTTTTTAGATATATATTATCTATATATAGCTTTATATAGCTATCTATAGAATAAATAATAAAGATATAATAAAATAATAAAGAGAGATAAAGAAGGGCTTTTTTCAAGCCTTACTTAATGTATCATAGTAATTATTATTTTTCATTTTTCAATTGGGGGAGAGATGGCTGAGTGGATTAAAGCGTCGGATTGCTAATCCGTTGTACGCGTTTTTCGTACCGAGGGTTCGAATCCCTCTCTTTCCGTTTCTGTCGATGACTTGGTATTTTTTTTTTATATATAGTTAAAGAAAGATGTGGAATAGATAAAAATTAGAAAATCAAGCAAGGAAAACAAAAATCTGATTTTTTATTCTTCACGTCCAGGATTACGTCCCGGGTCATTAGATAGGAATCCGAAAATGAAGAGAGAAACAAAGAATATCACTACTGTATAAACAAATAGTTTTAGAGTAAGCATTACACAATCTCCAATAGCATTTTTTTTTTCAAAAAAAAAAAGAGAATAGATTCTCTATTTTTATACTGCATACCCTATTTTTTGACACCAAGAAATGAAGTGATTTCTAGAAAAAAAAAAAAAAATTTCAGAAAATCAGAGTTGAGTTGTTTATTAATGAAAATTTTCTTTTATACCAACAATTATATATTGTGGGGGACTCTAATAGGGTCGTTCAATGGAAAAAAAAGTTATAACAAGAAAATGAGAGTGATCTAGATTTAGCACAGCTATACAAGAATTTCAATATTTAACTTAACGGTTCAGACTGTATGTAAGACTTATCTGATCTTATATTAGAAATTGTTAGAATTTTTTTTTCGAGTAAATCATGAATTTTTCTAGGACAGTATGAAAAATCTCATCGAAAACTTACAGCAGCTTGCCACACAAAAGCTAATAAAAAAAAGAACACAGGTATTACTGGCATAATATCTACTATTGGATTCAAAAAAGCGTAGGCCTCGGGTAATTTGGCTAAGAAAAAGCTACTTGAATAAAGGACAGAATTAAGACAGATACAGATTAAACTTAAAATATTAAGCATAACAAACATTTTGTTCTTGAAGATAATTTTTTTTTTGAGTTGATTGAGTTATTAATATCTTATTATTGATATAAGGGATAAGGTAAAAATTAATAACATAAGGTAGGTCAAAAACCTTTCTTTTCTTTGATTTGAACTCAGCCAATCAAAAATCCTTCCATTCTCAAATCAAAATAGATATAGAAGAAATCCTACTTTCATACAATATCTTAATTGAATTATATCTAATGATCAATAAATTCAGTTTCATTCGATATCTACACGTATCAAAATCCTAGCAACAATCTAATTGATTCTATCAATATTTGGACTGGAATTGACGAACAACCAATAACAATATTAGTGTTTATTAGTCTTGAATAGAAATGGGGCGTGGCCAAGTGGTAAGGCAACGGGTTTTGGTCCCGCTATTCGGAGGTTCGAATCCTTCCGTCCCAGAGTATGCGTATTATATATATCATAGTATTATGATATTATATATCATAATATTCCATAATATTATATATGATATAATCATATCAAAATTATCATATCAAAAAAAGATTGCCTTTTTTGAACAACCTTCTGTTTAAGAGTCTAATATTAGATAGAATGTGATTCTTCTTTCTTATCATTATTTTTCTTATTTTTGATTCGTCTCTAAATCATATTTTTTTCACAAATTGAATCGAGTTTAAATACCATAAGACGTAGATGGAATTGAATCCATTTTTTATCTAGGTAAAAGATGGGAACATAGATAAAAAAAAAAAAGACTTTTTTAATGAAAAAAAAGTAGGACGGGCTTTTCATCGTATGTCCATATCTTTCATATTCATATTTGAAATTCGTTATTCATAAAAAAACCTTACGTCTCATATATTTTCCATGATGTCATTTCAATTCAAAATCGAAATGTGAAAGCCTCTCTTATTCTCTATCCCTTAAATGGTGTGTGCAACTTGATTATTTTATTTCTGTGGATTTATGTGGAATTATAAATACGAAGGGCTTGCGTTTTTGGTACTAATTGAATTGAATCAATGGGATTAAGTCTCTTAAGACCGGTTTAGGCTAAAATAATTTAGAGTAAAAAAAAATTGGATTTGTTTTTGATCTATCTATTTGTTTTAAATCATTGATGGGTTAATTCGAATAGGTTTTTTTTATGATAATAAAAGATAATAAAATGTCCCTTCCCTTATTGGAAAACTTTAGTCAAATAATAATATCGAGGTAGAAAACTTTCAATCAATTATTTTGAATGATTTCCTATGAATCCTTGGTACTTGAAGAAGTGTTAAACTGGCGAATCCATCCTATCAAGAAACTTGAAAATGCGGATTCAAAAAGAACGTATTTCTTATTTATTCGTAATTTTTTCTAAATTTATAGAAATAAAAAAAAAAGAATAATATATATATTCCGTTTCATATTAAATAAATATTGCATTCATACAAAAAATTGTATTCATCCAATATACTAAAAGAAAATCCAATATCTAAAAGAAAATGTGGGTTTAAAAAAAAAAATGGAATTCTTGCTGATACTTTTTAAGAAACTACCCATTCATAACAGTATAGATAACTATGTACCAACTAAACCAATGACTATTCATGATTCCATAATTGAATCAATTACATACCAGTTCCAAGAAACTAGAGGTTATGGTAAAACTTCGTTTAAAACGATGTGGTAGAAAGCAACGTGCGACTTGAAGGACATGATCAACTGTGGATTCTTATCTTACATCCACCATTTTCTTTTATATATAGGAATGAAGATGCTCTTGGCTCGACATCGTTTGTTCTGTTCCACTATAACCCTCATTTCATTTTGGGGAAGTTTTAATGTAAATATTACATGATGGAGCTCGAGTAGAAAGTATTAATTCATTTATCAGGGGCGGAGATCTAGGGTTAGTGTCAATCAATAAGTTGAAACAACTTCGTAAGTATATTTTCGATATAGAAATCGAAAGGATCCAATTCAAGCAAGTTTCAAATTCAAACATCAAATTTGTTGGAATTAGGAAAACTCTTTTGATCAAAAGTGTATCACGCGAGAATCAATCATTCATATGGTTCTTTGATAAAAAGAAATCACAAAAAATGGTATGTTGCTGCCATTTTGAAAGGATTAAAGATCACCGAAGTAATGTCTAAACCCAATGATTCAAAGCAAAGATAAAGGATCCCGGAACAAGGAAATACCTTTTTTAATTGTTTTAATAACTAAACTTGTTAATTGTCTCAATAACTAAACTAGATCAGAATGAAGAATAGAATAGATTCTAAAGGAGACAGGCAAAAAGGGGGTTATAGACGGCTCAATAAATGAAATGCTTAAAGGTTTTCCTTTGAGTGAGAGTTACCCAACTTGAGTTATGAGGATACAAATAAGAATTTTTTTTTTAATTGATTTTTTGGAAAAGAATAAAAAAGAAAATGAAATCATAGTCTAATTGATTTGATAATCTATGGATCTATTTTACATTAATTAGAATTCTATACATAACTTCAAATTTTCTCGAGCCGTACGAGGAGAAAACTTCTTATACGGTTCTGGGGGGGGGTATTGTTAATCTACATCTATCCCAATGAGCCGTTTATCGAATCGTTGCAATTGATGTTCGATCCCGAAGAGAGGGAAGAGATCTTCGTAAAGTGGGTTTTTATGATCCGATAAAGAATCAAACCTATTTAAATGTTCCTGCAATTCTATATTTTCTTGAAAAAGGTGCTCAACCTACAGGAACTGTTCATGATATTTTAAAGAGGGCTGCGGTTTTTACGGACTTTGACCTGAATCAATAACCGAAAAATTCAATTAATGAAATAAAAAAAAAAGAGGGTGTGGATGACTTGTCTATAGCTTTGGATAACCTTTTCTCTATTATTTCCCCCCTCTCTTGTTCTACTACACTTATTTATTAAAGATCAATCAAGTGAATAAATGAAATAATTGGTTTTATACTAGAAATAGAAAATTTGGACATTACCATTAATGGGTTGGTTTTTGTTGGAAATCTATGAACAAATAAAAAAACACAAGGGATTACGCTTGTTTATTCTACTTATATTTATTTATTGATTGAATAAACCCGAGATTTTTTTCTACTTTACTTCTTCCTTACCTTAATTTATTCTTTCGCCTACACTTTTTTTTTTTCTATTTATGTTCATTATCTCTATCGTGCCAATCCAACACAACTCCGTAGTTTTTTATTTTTTTATTTATTTTCTCTTTTTTTCATTTGAATTATTATATATTTTATATATATTATATATATATATTTTCCTATTTCTATTTATTTCAATTAATAGAAATATATAATTTATAGATGAAATATTCATAAATAGATATTTCAATTGACTAATTAAATTGAATAATGAAATATAAATAAAAAAAGAAAGATATTCAATTGAAATTGTTATTTCTATTTTTTTTTTTTTTATTCTTTTGTGTTCTCCATTGTATTCGTTTTTCACTATTCACATTCATATTGACAACAGTGGATCAAACAAATATAATCCGATTGTAGATAAATAGATCTAGTTATCTCCGCTTCATAGACTTGGTTTTTTTTATTTGACTTCATTCAATTCACATGATGGGCTCATTGGATTTTCTGTGATACAAGAAGTTACTTTTGTGTGATATAAAAATTTTGATTCAAAAAAAAAAATAGATAGTCTAAGAAGGGATAACATAAGATACAAGAGACGGTATATCCATTTTTTTTATTTTTATTTGATATTTTATTTGATTACGTCGTGCAATTCCATTTCGTTTTTGATTCTGATTGTATCTACACATACTAATTCTTTTTTTTATTCGGGTTGCTAACTCAATGGTAGAGTACTCGGCTTTTAAGTGCGGCTAGCATCTTTTACACATTTGTATGAAGTAACAGATTCGTCCATACTATCGGTAGAGTTTGTAAGACCACGACTGATCCTGAAAGGAATGAATGGAAAAAACAGCATGTCGTATCAATGGGGAATTCGGGGAATATTTTTACCTGATGGGTTCAAAAGCTTGTTTGAATTCTTGATGTGGAACAAAATCAATTTCAAGTCGGGTCGAATGAATAAATGGATAGAGCTCTAAGGCTCCAATTCTAGAGAAATAAAAAGCAACGAGCTTATGTTCTTAATTTGAATGATTACCCGATCTAATTATACGTTAAAAAGATATTAGTGCTTGATGCGGGAAGGACTTTTCTCATGAGCGGATTATCTATTTTTTTATGAGTCCTAACTATTAGTTATTCTACATTAGGGGTAGAGATGAATGTGTAGAAGAAGCAGTATATTGATAAAGATCTTTTTTTTTTTCCAAAATCAAAAGAGCGATTGCGTTGAAAAAATAAAGGATTTCTAACCATCTTGTTATCCTCAAATAAACATAAACCAATTAGAAGGAAAAAGAGCGGATAGAGAGTTCGTTGATGAGTCTTACCTGTTTACGAGGTATATATTCTTATTCTTTAATACCTTGTTTTGACTGTATCGCACTATGTATCATTTGATAACCCAATAAATTCATTATACTATCCCTGGTTCAAATCTAATTGAAAATGGAAGAATTTCAAGGATATTTAGAACTTGATAAATCTCGGCAACACAACTTCCTATACCCACTTCTCTTTCGGGAGTATATTTATGCATTTGCTCATGATCATTTTTTAAATGGATCCATTTTGTTGGAAAATGTGGGTTATGACAAGAAATCCAGTTTACTAATTGTAAAACGTTTAATTACTGGAATGTATCAACAGAATCATTTGATTATTTCCACTAATTATTATAACCAAAATCTTTTTTTGGGGTACAACAAAAATTTGTATTCTCAAATTCTATCAGAAGGGTTTGCACTCATTGTGGAAATTCCATTTTCCTTACGATTAGTATCTTCCTTAGAAGAAGCAGAAATCACAAAATCTTATAATTTACGATCAATTCATTCAATATTTCCTTTTTTAGAGGATAAATTCCCACATTTGAATTATGTGTCAGATGTATTAATACCATACCCCCTCCATCTGGAAATTTTGGTTCAAATTATTCGCTATTGGGTGAAAGATGCCTCTTCTTTGCATTTATTACGGTTTTTTCTTCACGAGTATTGTAATTGGAATAGTCTTATTACTCCAAAGAAATTGATTTCTTTTTTTTCAAAAGAAAATCGAAGATTATTCTTGTTCCTATATAATTCTCATGTATGTGAATACGAATCTATTTTACTTTTTCTCCGTAACCAATCTTCTCATTTACGATTAACATCTTATAGGTTTTTTTTTGAGCGAATCTATTTTTATGGAAAAATAGAACATCTTGTAAAAGTATTTGCTAATTATTTTCGGGCTATCCTACGGGTCTTCAAGCATCCTGATATACATTATGTTAGATATCAAGGAAAAGCAATTCTGGTTTCAAAAGATACGCCTCTTCTGATGAATAAGTGGAA